ATGATCATCCTTTTTGTAGTGAACTAGAAAATTCTTTTTATCGAAATTCTAGTTATCTCAATAATGGATCTAAGAGTAAGAATCCCCACCAGGATCATTACATGGATGATACTCAGTATACTTGGAATAATCACATTAATAGTTGCATTGACAGTTATCTTCAGTCTCAAATCTGTATTGATAGTTACATTGTAAATGGTAGTGACAATTCCAGTAACAATTACATTTCTAGTTCCATTTGTAGTGAAAGTGGAAATAGGACTAAAACCCGGGATGCCAGAAGGAGTGATCAAACTATACGAGAAAGTTCTACCGATCTGGATGTAAATCAAAAATACAGGCATTTGTGGGTTCAATGCGAAAATTGTTATGGATTAAATTATAAGAAATTTTTTAAATCAAAAATGAATCTTTGTGAACAATGTGGATATCATTTGAAAATGAGTAGTTCTGATAGAATCGAACTTTTGATTGATTCGGGTACTTGGGAGCCTATGGATGAAGACATGGTCTCTCTGGATCCCATTCAATTTCATTCGGAGGAGGAGCCTTATAAAAATCGTATCGATTCTTATCAAAGAAAGACAGGATTAACCGAGGCTATTCAAACAGGTATAGGGCAATTAAACGGTATTAACGTAGCAATTGGGGTTATGGATTTTCAGTTTATGGGGGGTAGTATGGGATCCGTAGTTGGGGAGAAAATTACCCGTTTGATTGAATACGCCACTAAAGAATTTCTACCTCTTATTATAGTGTGTGCTTCCGGAGGGGCACGCATGCAAGAAGGAAGTTTGAGCTTGATGCAAATGGCTAAAATATCTGCTGCTTTATATGATTATCAATCAAATAAAAAGTTATTCTATGTACCAATCCTTACATCTCCTACTACCGGCGGGGTGACAGCTAGTTTTGGTATGTTGGGGGATATCATTATTGCCGAACCCCATGCCTACATTGCCTTTGCGGGTAAAAGAGTAATTGAACAAACATTAAATAAAACAGTACCCGAAGGTTCACAAGCGGCTGAGTATTTATTCCAGAAGGGCTTATTCGATCTAATCGTACCACGTAATCCTTTAAAAAGCGTTCTGAGTGAGTTATTTCAACTCCACACTTTCTTTCCTTTGAATCAAAATTAGAACATGAAGTTGAATTATTTTGAGCAAACAAGTAATTAGTTTATCGGAATAATAGAATTTTATCTTTCTATACCTTACGATAATCCTATTTTGACTAAGAATCCCTGCTGGATGGGATTCTAACAAACCCTTTAATATATAAAACTAAATAAATAGAATCTAATTCATTTTTAAGAAACTTTTTGCTTAGTAAATTAAATTTGAAGACAAGAGAAAAAAATGAATCAAATAATATCTCATCCATATCCTTTCAAATCTTTCATGTAGAGGGATGAAAAACTACATTATATACTCATTTAGAATTAGAATAGATTAGAGAGATATTAAGTAATAATAATTCCAATTTAGAATTATCAAATTATACTTATAATAAGATATAAGATATCTTTATATATAATATCTTTATATTCTATAAATATAAAATCTAAATAATAATAACAGGTACAAATAGTAAAGCGAGGTACCCATTCTATGACAACTCTTAACTTTCCCTCTGTTTTGGTCCCTTTAGTAGGCCTAGTATTTCCGGCAATCGCAATGGCTTCTTTATTTCTTCATGTTCAAAAAAACAAGATTGTTTAGAGCCGAGGGCACAAAATCTCATTTTTAAACTGACGCTTGTATCATAACACAGATATCCTTTTAGCAAAATATGGTATAAGCGTCTTCCGACGAAAATCTCCCAAAATGCTATATTCTAGCTATTTTCAAATAGACCCGAATTGGCGGACGGCTGAATTGTAAAGTTGGTCTATCTATATGCATGTGGCTATCTTTAGTGAGATCATACGAAGGGTATGTTATTAGTTTAGATCTAACCAATTTAATGAATTACTCCTAAAGGTTCACATCAAACTAGTGCTAGTTGATGCGAGTTACTTCGGAAACAAAAGGACTAAAGTAAAATTCATTTGGGGTATTCTCTCAATTCCAAAAAAAAGCAACTGGATCAAGTATGAGTTGTCGATCAGAACATATATGGATAGAACCTATAACAGGGGCTCGAAAAACAAGTAATTTCTGCTGGGCTGTTATCCTTTTTTTAGGTTCATTAGGATTCTTGTTGGTTGGAACCTCGAGTTATCTTGGTAGAAATTTGATATCTTTATTTCCGTCTCAGGAAATCGTTTTTTTTCCACAAGGAATTGTGATGTCTTTCTATGGGATCGCGGGTCTTTTTATTAGCTCTTATTTGTGGTGCACAATTTCGTGGAATGTAGGTAGTGGTTATGATCGATTTGATAGAAAAGACGGAATAGTGTGTATTTTTCGTTGGGGATTTCCTGGAAAAAATCGTCGGGTCTTCCTCCGATTTCTTATAAAAGATATTCAGTCCGTCAGAGTAGAAGTTAAAGAGGGTATTTATGCTCGTCGTGTCCTTTATATGGATATCAAAGGCCAGGGAGCCATTCCATTGACTCGTACTGATGAGAATTTTACTCCACGGGAAATGGAACAAAAAGCTGCTGAATTGGCCTATTTCTTGCGTGTACCAATTGAAGTATTTTAAGAAATGAGCCGACAAATGCATGCTTTCTCAGCAGGAGGGCAAAAACGCAAGAATCCTCTTTTTCTATAACATAACTTAATTGAAATTTCTTCAGAACATCCATTCGAGTCAAAGCAGACATATATGGAACAATTAAAAAAAAAAATAATAAAAAAGAGTGAATAGATTCATAGATTCGATAACTTGTAATAGAACTGATGCGTGAGAGAAATATTAGATTACATAAAGTCGACGAATAAGATTCATTAACAATTCACAGATGAAAAAATGGCAAAAAAGAAAGCATTAACTCCTCTTTTCTATCTTGCATCTATAGTATTTTTGCCTTGGTGGATTTCGCTCTCATTTCAAAAAAGTCTGGAATCATGGATTACAAATTGGTGGAATACTAAGCAATCCGAAACTTTTTTGAATGATATTGAAGAAAATAGTATTCTAGAAAAATTCAAAGAATTAAAGGAACTCCTCCTCTTAGAGGAAATGATCAAGGAATACTCGGAGACACATCTACAAAACCTTCGTATAGGAATTCACAAAGAAACAATCCAATTAATCAAGATACACAATGAGGGTCGTATTCATACGATTTTGCACTTCTCGACAAATATAATCTGTTTCATTATTCTAAGTGGTTATTCTATTTTGGGTAATAAAGAACTTGTTATTCTTAACTCTTGGGCTCAGGAATTCCTATATAACTTAAGTGACACAATAAAAGCTTTTTCTCTTCTTTTATTAACTGATTTATGTATCGGATTTCATTCGCCCCATGGTTGGGAACTGCTGATTGGCTTTGTCTACAAGGATTTTGGATTTGTTCATAATGATCAAATTATATCTGGCCTTGTTTCCACTTTTCCAGTCATTCTAGATACAATTTTAAAATATTGGATTTTCCGTTATTTAAATCGCGTATCTCCGTCACTTGTAGTGATTTATCATTCAATGAATGACTGAAAAATTATCTACCTAATCTAATTATAATGTTTCTTATTACTTTGCAGTTGTACATAAGCAAAGCATTGAAAAAAACTTTATATTTCTACCCATCCCGGAGATTCATCCTATATTCCTATATATTAATCCAGTCAAATTATTATTATTCCAGTAAATAACAGAATCGTGGATAGGAAACTCCATTAGTGACCTACCCCAATTTATTGTAGAAATTTTCGGGATCAATGGTTGGACCATGCAAACTAGAAATACTTTTTCTTGGATAAAGGAACAGATTACTCGATCTATTTCCATATCGCTCATGATATATATCATAACTCGTACATCCATTTCAAATGCATATCCCATTTTTGCACAGCAGGGTTATGAAAATCCACGAGAAGCCACTGGACGTATTGTATGCGCCAATTGCCATTTAGCTAATAAACCAGTGGATATTGAGGTTCCGCAAGCGGTACTTCCCGATACTGTATTTGAAGCAGTTGTTCGAATTCCCTATGATATGCAACTGAAACAAGTTCTTGCTAATGGTAAAAAGGGGGGTTTGAATGTAGGGGCTGTTCTTATTTTACCAGAGGGTTTTGAATTAGCCCCTCCCGATCGTATTTCCCCCGAGATAAAAGAAAAGATGGGCAATCTGTCTTTTCAGAGTTATCGCCCCAACCAAAAAAATATTCTTGTCATAGGCCCTGTTCCTGGTCAGAAATATAGTGAAATCACCTTTCCTATTCTTTCCCCCGACCCCGCTACTAAGAAAGACATTCACTTCTTAAAATATCCTATATACGTAGGCGGAAACAGAGGAAGGGGCCAAATTTATCCTGATGGGAGCAAGAGTAACAATACAGTTTATAATGCTACAGCATCAGGTATAGTAAGCAAAATCCTACGAAAAGAAAAGGGGGGATACGAAATAACCATAGCGGATGCATCCGATGGACGTCAAGTAGTTGATATTATCCCTCCGGGGCCAGAACTTCTTGTTTCAGAAGGTGAATCTATCAAATTGGATCAACCGTTGACAAGTAATCCTAATGTGGGCGGATTTGGTCAGGGAGATGCAGAAATAGTACTTCAAGATCCATTACGTGTACAAGGTCTTTTGTTCTTCTTCGCATCGGTGATTTTGGCACAAATCTTTTTGGTTCTTAAAAAGAAACAGTTCGAGAAGGTTCAATTGTCCGAAATGAATTTCTAGACTGGCGTATTTATCGACATCAAGTATTAGCAATTATCTATGATAAAAAATGAAATTAGAAAAAGAATTTTGTTCTTTTAGACTCTTTTTCTATGAGATGCCGGGAATTCCTTGTACGACATTCCTAGACATAGTATATAGAAAGACTATTTGACTTGACCCCTTCTTTTTTTTTTTCAAAATTGGGGCTATG